TACTATTTATGATGAGTTTACAATGAGGCACCCTCGAGAATAGTGGTGTAAAAATGTATTTGAAATTTGATAGGGTGTCAAGTAGGGTTTTTGCCAGGTACTAAAATTTAAGTCAAGTTTGGTGCACTATTAGAATGGTGGGGAGGTGGATTAAGTTGAAGTGTTACTATTGAGCTCTTGCTTTTGGGGTTTGTCAAGGGCGGTTAATTGATTTGGGGGTGGGGGGGTTTGATCTAATCTAGGGTTAGGTAGATCTTTATAGGTAGATCTTTGGTGGGGTATATCTAAATCAGGTTGCATGTCTAACAAGCATTCACTAATATGCTTAAGATGATTGGGTGTATGGGGACTAATGATCCTTAACTAGAAGGTACCAATTTAAGAGTGGGCTGACCTTCATGCCTTGACGGCTATGTTGAGGAAGGCATCCGAAAAAATAAAAATACCAAATGTCTGACACCACAGTTATGTTGGTCATGGGCTGATTAGACCCGTACCATCGAGATGTCTTATTTAAGGGGAACGTATGGACGATGAACCAATTGATGGCCCTGAAGTAAGAACCAGATGCCTGGTAAAGTTTCAGGTTAGTCACCCCCAAGATTAATGGGCCCGGAGCGAGAAGAGAGGTATAGGTGGGCGGGTTGCTGGTTTCACGGAGGATGGTAGAACTAGAGACCAAATGGAGCAGGGGATAGGCATATACTGGACAAGGAACTAGCAAGGTTGGTGTGAGAAATAGGGGTATGTAAGATAACACAGATATGTCAATTATACATTAATTAATTAATACTATATAATAGACATAGGGTAATAATCTTTATGTTGATAAAGCTATTGATATCTTAGTACATTAATTGTATATTACATGCTTATATGCTAGGGGTATATAATATAATGTACGATATACATAAATGTAGAATGGACTAGATAATTTTATGTACTAATGATATCAGCAAGAAGTAGTTTAGTGCAGAACGCCGGCTTTGGGAGCCGATGGCAGGAGCATAGCTTCTCTTCTTGACAGAAATTCTGTGCCACGAGAAGTTCTGTCAGGTCTTCATTGCTGATTTACAAGACCAGAGTAATAGTCTTTTATACTATCGAGGCTGTGTTAGAGCTTGATGATATTATTCTCGATAGTATTAGAGACTGGGATTAGGATAATGATAATCGCGAAGTAGGTAATTGACGCGATTTGTCCGATTGTTGTGAATGGGTATTCGACAGGTTGGCCCCCAATTCATGTAAGTACAAGAAGGTTAGCGATAAAGATTCAGTAAATGACTTGTGTGACAGGTCGGAAAATTAAACCGTGTTGTTTGGAAGTATTTAGTAATGGGAATGCTGCTAAGATGAGGATGGAAAGGACGAGGGCTAGGACACCCCCTAGTTTGTTGGGGATAGATCGGAGGATAGCGTAGGCAAATAGAAAGTATCACTCCGGTTTAATGTGCGCTGGGGTGTTGAGAGGATTTGCTGGGGTAAAATTATCTGGGTCTCCTAGGACGTCTGGGAAAAATAAGGCTAAAATTATGAGAACTAATAATAAAAGGAAGATGCCTAAGAGGTCTTTGGTGGTGTAATAGGGGTGAAATGGGATTTTGTCAGAGTCTGAGTTTAAGCCTGATGGGTTATTGGACCCTGTTTCGTGGAGAAACAGAAGGTGAACTAAGGCAAAGGCTGCAATGATAAAGGGTAAGATGAAATGGAAAGCGAAGAAGCGGGTGAGGGTGGCTTTGTCGACTGAAAAGCCACCTCAGATTCATTCAACTAGGGTGCTTCCGATGTATGGGATGGCTGAAAGAAGATTTGTGATTACGGTAGCCCCTCAGAAAGATATTTGTCCCCATGGGAGTACATATCCCACAAATGCTGTTGCTATGGTTGTGAGAAATAAGACGATGCCGATGTTTCAGGTTTCTGAGAGGACGTAGGAGCCGTAGTAAATTCCTCGGCCTACGTGGATGAAAAGGCAGATAAAGAATATGGAGGCCCCGTTGGCGTGTAGATAGCGGATTAGTCATCCGTAGTTTACATCTCGGCAGATATGGGCTACTGAGGAGAATGCTGTGGTTGTGTCTGATGTGTAGTGTATGGCTAGGAATAGGCCTGTTAGAATTTGGATTACTAAGCATATACCTAGAAGAGATCCAAAATTCCATCAGGATGAGATGTTAGATGGAGTTGGTAGATCAATGAATGAGTGGTTAACAATTTTAAGCAGTGGATGATTTTTCCGTAAGATTTTCATTAAGTTTCTATAGTTGAATTACAACGGTGGTTTTTCATGTCATCGGTCATAGTTAGAATCTATGTAGAAATTATGATAGAATATATTTATATTTTAAGTTCTTTAATTGTGCTGGGTTGTCTGGGTGTATCATTAAAGCCTTCTCCCATTTATGGGGGTCTTTGTTTAGTTATTAGCGGGTGTTCAGGTTGTTTAGCGGTGTTGGGGTTTGGGGGGTCATTTTTAGGTTTTATGGTGTTTTTAATTTATTTAGGTGGGATGTTAGTGGTTTTTGGTTATACTGCGGCTATGGCTACTGAGGAGTACCCAGAGACTTGAATGTCTAATTGAGTTCTGTTGATGTTAATGGTGATAGGGGTTTTATTAGAGGGTGGGGTGGGGTTAGTTATGGGGGAGTATGATGGGATGGAAGTGGTGGTAGGTATAGATAATGTTGGTGGGTGGGTTATGTATGATAATGATGAGTTGGGGTTAATAGGTGAGGGTGGTGTTGGGGTGGCTGCTTTATATAGTTGCTCTGCTTGGTTGATATTAGTGTCTGGTTGAACTTTATTGATAGGTGTTTTTATTATTATTGAGGTCACTCGAGGGGGTTAGATTAATACTAGGAAAGGTAAGCATAAAAGTGTGATTAGGAAAGATAAGAAGTAAAGTTTAATTAGTCCTTTTTGGTTGCTTAGTGTTTTTGAGGTAAGTGTATTGATAGTTGTGATAGTTTTGGGGAGTGCCTTCTCTAATCAGATTAGGTCTATAAGGTTGAGGGAGGTATTGTAGCTAGAGTTTAAAAATTTGATAGGTATGAGGCGGTGGATAATTGTGGGGAAGTAGCCTAGGGATGATGAGAATAGGAGGCTTGATGATGGTTTGACAGGGGTTAGGTTATTTGTGAGTTTGTTAAGTTCTAGGGCTGTAATAAAGCCTGCGATGGTAACTATAATAGCTGTGGTTTTTAGATATAGGGGTATAGTTATAACTTGAATGTTGGAAGGGGGAATATTTTGGGACAATAGAAAGCCAGCTAAGATGCTCCCGTAGGCTAAGCGTTTGATGGGGTTAATGAGTTGGGGGTTATTTTCATTTATGATTAGAAGGGGTGGGAAGCGGGGTTTGGTTATAAGGGAGAAATAGATAATGCGTATGCTATATACGGCTGTTAATGAGGTGGCAAATAGTGTTACTGTAAGGGCTCAGGCGTTGGTGTAGCACGTATTGGCTGCTTCGATAATAAGGTCTTTGGAGTAGAATCCTGTTAGGAATGGGGTGCCTGTGAGGGCGAGGGAGCCAATGATAAGGCAGGATGATGTAAATGGTATAGTTTTAAATAAGTTGCCTATTTTTCGAATATCTTGTTCGTCTGCTAGGTTGTGAATAATGGCTCCGGAGCATATAAATAGCATGGCTTTGAAGAATGCGTGTGTGCAAATGTGTAGGAAAGCTAGGTGAGGCTGGTTAATCCCTAGTGTTACTATTATTAGGCCTAGCTGGCTTGATGTAGAGAAAGCGACAATTTTTTTGATGTCGTTTTGAGTTAGGGCGCAAATTGCTGAAAATAGGGTAGTTATGGCTCCTAGGCATAATATAGCAGTTAGGATAGTGGGGTTATTTGAGGTTAGGGGGTAGAATCGGATTATTAAGAAAACCCCTGCGACAACTATCGTGCTGGAATGGAGAAGGGCAGAGACTGGTGTTGGGCCTTCTATGGCTGATGGGAGTCATGGGTGGAGTATGAATTGCGCTGATTTACCTGTGGCGGCGATTAGGAGGCCTGCTAGGGGGAGTGTATTTGAGTGATTAATTGTAAAGATTTGTTGGAGGTCTCAGGAGTTGGAGTTGAGGCAGAACCAGGCTATAGAGAGGATTAGGCCAATGTCACCGATTCGGTTATATAAAATTGCCTGGAGGGCTGCGGTGTTGGCGTCTGATCGTCCGTATCATCAGCTAATCAGGAGAAATGATATAATTCCGACTCCCTCTCAGCCAATGAATAGCTGTAGAAGGTTATTGGCTGATGTTAAGATAATTATTGTGATTAAAAATAGTAGCAGGTATTTTATGAATCGATTGAGGTGTGGATCTGCGTGTATATACCACGATGAGAATTCTATGATTGATCAAGTTACAAATAGGGCTACTGGTATAAAGATGATGCAGAAGAAGTCGAGTTTAAAGCTAGTGTAGATTTTAATAGTGTTAATGGTTATTCAGTGATAATTAGATACTATTATCTCGATGTCATGATAAAGAAATAGGGTGAGGGGGATGAGGCTAATGATGAAAGAAAACTTGATTGAAAGGGTTACGTAGTTAGGAAAATTAATGTTTTTGTTGGTGGTGAGTGAGGATAAAAATACTGGTGTAATTAGAAGAAGAAAGATAAGTATAATTGAGGGTGTAATTAGATTTATTACTTTTATTTGGAGTTGCACCAAATTTTTGATTCCTAAGACCAATGGATTACTTCTATCCTATAAAAGTAAGAAAGTCATATAGTTAGATATGATATAATGAGTTAGCAGCTCATCAATTCTTTCTTGGTAAATAAAGAGTTTTAGCTCTTATTGTCAGATTCACAATCTAAAGTTTTATATAAACTATATTTACACAGGGTGGGGCCTAGAATTAGTTTAGGATTAAGAATTAGGAAAAGTAGTGGGATAAGGTGAAGGGCTATTAGTGTTAATTCTCGGGTTTGCGAGGGTTGCAAGTTTAATATGTGGTTGGTTATTTTTCCCCGTTGGGTTATGATGAATATATATATAGAGTATAAGGATGTAATGAGGATGTTTAGTCCGGTGAGGATAATGGATGTATTTGCTCAGGAGAATAGGGATAAGGTAATTAGTAGCTCTCCAATGAAGTTAATTGATGGGGGGATAGCTAGGTTTGCTAGGCTTGCAAGAATTCATCATGTAGCTATTAGGGGGAATACTGTTTGTAGGCCTCGTGCTATGATTATGGTCCGGCTGTGAATGCGTTCGTAATTGGTGTTGGCTAGGCAGAAGAGGAGAGAGGATGTGAACCCATGAGCAATTATAAGGGCTGTAGCTCCTATGAAGCTCCATGGAGTTTGAATTATGATGGCTGCGATGACTAGAGCTATATGACTAACTGAGGAGTAAGCGATTAGAGATTTTAAGTCTGTTTGTCGGAGGCAGATTGAGCTTGTTATGATCATGCCTCAGAGGGATAGGAGAATGAAGGGCGAAGCTATTGTTTTGGTAGTTGGGTCTAGAATGATTGAGATACGTATTATTCCGTAACCACCTAATTTTAATAGAATGGCTGCTAAAATTATTGAGCCAGCAATGGGGGCCTCTACGTGGGCTTTGGGGAGTCACAAGTGGATGCCATATATAGGTATTTTAACTAGGAAGGCTAGTATGCATGCTAGTCATAGAATGTCGCTAGATCAGAGGGGGAATATAGATTGGGGGTTAATAGTAAGGAGGGTGATGTTGAGTGACCCTATAGAGTTTTGAATCCATGTTAGAGCAATAAGAAGGGGAATGGATCCAATGAGGGTATAAAATAGGAAATATAGTCCTGCGTTAAGGCGTTCTGTTTGGTTGCCCCATCGGGTAATGATAATGAGTGTGGGAATTAGTGTCGATTCAAATAGAATATAGAATAGGATTATTTCGTTTACAGAGAATGTGGCAATGAGAAGGATTTGGAGGGAGATAAGAAGAGATACAAAAACTTTTTTATTCTGTTCGGTTTCTTTTTTTATGTGATATTGACTTGCGATAAGTATGAGTGGTAGGAGTCAGGTAGTTAAAATAAGTAGAGGGGTGGAAAGATAGTCTGTAAAGAATAGGGAGGAGAAATTAAGATTTTCGTTGTTTTGTCAGAGTGAAGTAAGGGCTACGAGATTAATAAGGAAGCTGTAAGAGGTTACGTTAACCCATAGCTTTTTGTTGCTGGATAATCAGGTAAGGGGTAATAGTATGAGTGATGGAAATAAAATTTTTAGCATTGAAGTAAGTTTAGGTTTTGTACGTGGTCTGTGCCGTAAGTGCTAGAAATCATGGTTAGTAGGGCGAGACCTAGGGCTGCTTCGCATGCTGCAAATACCAATATAACGATGGGAATTGTATACATAATTATAGATTGAGCGGTTAGTGCTGTAATGGTTGTTATGATGAATAGGGATAATATCATTCCTTCAAGGCATAGGAGGGTTGATATAAAGTGGGACCGGAAGATAAGGGTGCCTAGTAAAGAGAAGAGAAAGGCTAGGAGGATATTTAGGGTTGTTGGGGTCATTTGGTAATCATAATATTGTTATGATCTAATGAGTCGAAATCATTAATTTTAATTAAACTAATTACCACTATTCGGTTCATTCTAGGCCCTTATTCAGTCATTCGTAAGCTAGGCCTAAGGCTAGTGCGGATACGAGTGTAAATGAAACTGTCATAGTAAGATAGGAGTTTGTAGAGTGGATAGCTCAGGGGAGGGGAAGGAGTAGGGCGATTTCGAGGTCAAATAGGAGGAATGTGATGCCTACTAGGAAGAATTTTATTGAGAAAGGGAGACGGGCAGAGCTAATTGGGTCGAAACCACATTCGTATGGGCTTGCTTTTTCTGTGTAGGCGTTCAGTTGGGGAAGTCAGAAGGCAATGGAGATAAGGCATAAGGATAGGGTGATATTAATGAGCAGGGTTAGAATTATGTTTATTATTTTCTTCTAGATTAATGCTAGATCTAATTGATTGGAAGTCAATTGTACTGATTATACTAAGAAAATAAGATCCTCATCAGTAGATAGAGACATATAGGAATAGTCAGACTACATCTACGAAGTGTCAGTATCAGGCTGCTGCTTCAAAGCCAAAGTGATGTTTAGATGTGAAGTGAAAGTTTAGTTGGCGAATCAGGCAGATAAGGAGGAACGTAGAACCAATAATTACGTGAAGTCCGTGGAAGCCTGTAGCTATAAAAAATGTAGATCCATAGATTCCATCTGAGATGGAGAAAGGTGTTTCGAGGTACTCTGAGGCTTGAAGGAGAGTGAAATAGGCCCCAAGAATAATTGTAATGAGGAGGGCTTGATTTATATTTTTTCGTTTACCTTCTATTAGGCTATGGTGGGCTCATGTAATGGATACGCCTGATGCTAGAAGTACTGATGTATTAAGGAGAGGGACGTCAAGGGGGTTTAGTGGGATAATGCCTGTTGGTGGTCATGATCCACCTAGGTCGTGGGTTGGTGCTAGGCTTGAGTGGTAGAATGCTCAGAAGAATCCGGCAAAAAAGAAAATTTCAGAGATAATAAATAAGATTATTCCGTAGCGAAGTCCTTTTTGGACAATAGGAGTGTGGTGACCCTGATATGTGCCTTCTCGAACAACATCTCGCCATCATTGGAATATTGTAAGTGAGTTGGCTAATAGGCCTAGGATTACCAGGGTTATTGAGTTATAATGGAATCAGATTACTAATCCAGAGGTGAGGAGGAGGGCTGATAGAGCTCCTGTGAGGGGTCATGGGCTTGGGTTAACTATGTGAAATGCATGGGTCTGGTGGGTCATTATGTGTTATCATGTAGGTAGAGGCTGACCAGTAGGGTAAATACGTAGGCTTGAATTAAGGCTACGGCGAATTCTAGAATGGTTAGTATAGTTAAGATAATAAATGTGATAAGGGCTGTGGGGAAGTTAATAGAGGTTAGAACTAGAGTAGCACCTCCAATTAAATGAATTAATAGGTGACCGGCAGTAATGTTAGCTGTGAGTCGTACCGCTAGGGCTATTGGTTGAATGAAGAGACTAATAGTTTCGATAATAATTAGTATTGGGATAAGAGGTAGGGGTGTACCTTGAGGTAAGAAGTGGGCTAGTGAAGATTTTGTTTTATGGCGAAACCCTAAGACTACTGTCCCAGCTCATAGGGGGATTGCCATGCCCAGGTTTATGGATAGCTGTGTTGTAGGAGTGAATGTGTGAGGTAGGAGGCCTAGGAGATTGGTGGTGCCAATAAAGATAATAAGAGATAATAGTATTAGAGATCATGTGCGACCTTTTGCTGAGTGAATCATTATTATTTGTTTTGTGATAATTTTGATTAGTCAGTGTTGAAAGGTGAGTAGGCGGTTGGTTAAGATGCGTGAGGAGGAGGTGATTATTATAGATGGAATCATAATAATGGGAATGACGATAGGAAGTCCTATTACTGTTGGGGTAGCGAAAGAGGCGAATAAATTTTCGTTCATGCTGTTTCTCAAGGTGATTTAAATTTTGTTGTTTGAATAAGTTTAGGGGAGGGATTTGGAGGGAAGTTTTGTGAGCTAATTTTAAGTTGTATGAGGATAAATAGGGTAATAGAGGAAGAAATTACTGTGATAAATCATGTGGATGTGTCTAGTTGGGGCATAATCATTATGGAGAGCAACTTGCTCTCTAATTTTAACTTAAAAGGTTAACGCCTTGAGCTTCACAATGGAATTAAATCAGAGATGAGGATCAGTTTTCAAAGTGTTTTAGTGGTACTATTTCTAGGACAATGGGCATGAAGCTGTGGTTTGAGCCGCAGATTTCTGAGCATTGTCCGTAGAATAGGCCAGGGCGGTTGGATGAAATTGTGGCTTGATTCAGTCGTCCTGGAATAGCGTCAGTTTTTAAGCCTAGGGATGGAACAGCTCATGAGTGGAGGACGTCTTCGGAGGAGATGAGTATGCGGATTGGTATTTCTATAGGGAGAACAATTCGATTGTCTACCTCTAAAAGGCGCAGGTCGCCTGGCTTTAATTCATTTGTTGGGACTATGTAGGAGTCAAAGCTTAAGTCTTCATAGTCTGTGTATTCGTAGCTTCAGTATCATTGGTGGCCCATAGTTTTTACTGTTAATACTGGATTGTTAATTTCATCTATTATATATAGGATTCGAAGGGATGGGAGGGCGATTATAATAAGGATAACGGCTGGGAGGATTGTTCAGATTGTCTCCACTTCTTGGGCGTCTATGGTGCTGGTGTGAGTTAATTTAGTAGTAAGTATGAGTGTAATAATATATAGAACTAATGAGCTAATGAGAAATACAATTATGAGGGTGTGGTCATGGAAATTTATAAGTTCTTCTATGATAGGGGAAGTGGCGTCTTGTAGGCCTAGTTGCATGGGGTATGCCATGTAGGGTATACAGATAAATCTGTAATTTGACCTTGACAAAGTCATGTAATAAATTTACTAATACCCCATAAAGAAAGTCATAGAGGTTATGGTGTTGGCTTGAAACCAATTTTAGGAGGTTCGAATCCTCCCTTTCTTATTTGACTTTTACAAAAGTGGGTTCTTCAAATGTGTGATATGGGGGTGGACAGCCGTGAAGTCACTCTAGATTTGTTGTGGTGTGCTCTACATATAGAACTTCGCGTTTAGAAGCCAAGGCCTCTCAGATTATAAAGATCATTAATAGGACAGCGGTGAGTGAGATGAAAGATCCTATAGAGGAAACTGTATTTCATGTTGTGTAGGCATCAGGGTAATCCGAATATCGTCGAGGTATTCCAGCTAGGCCCAGAAAGTGTTGAGGGAAGAATGTTAGGTTAACACCTACAAATATAATGGCAAAGTGTGTTTTGGCTCATGTATCGTTTAAGGTGAATCCTGTAAATAGAGGGAATCAGTGGACAAAGCCTGCTATAATTGCGAATACAGCTCCTATTGATAAGACATAGTGGAAGTGGGCTACAACATAGTAGGTATCGTGGAGGACAATATCAAGGGAGGAGTTGGATAGTACAATTCCGGTAAGTCCCCCTACTGTAAATAGGAAAATAAATCCTAGGGCTCACAGTATGGCCGGGGATCATTTAATGTTGCCCCCGTGGAGAGTGGCTAGTCAGCTAAATACTTTAACTCCGGTTGGAATAGCAATAATTATAGTGGCAGATGTGAAGTAGGCTCGTGTGTCTACATCCAGGCCTACTGTGAATATGTGGTGAGCTCATACGATGAACCCGAGGAATCCAATTGATATTATAGCTCACACCATGCCTATATATCCGAAGGGCTCTTTTTTACCGGAGTAGTAGGTGACAATGTGGGAGATAATTCCAAATCCTGGTAAAATTAAGATGTAGACCTCTGGGTGACCAAAGAACCAGAATAGGTGTTGATAGAGGATAGGATCTCCCCCTCCAGCGGGATCAAAAAAGGTTGTGTTTAAGTTTCGGTCTGTCAGGAGTATAGTGATACCTGCAGCTAGGACTGGGAGGGAAAGTAGTAGAAGTACAGCTGTAATGAGAACAGATCATACAAACAGGGGGGTTTGATATTGTGTTATAGCTGGAGGTTTCATATTGATAATTGTTGTAATAAAATTAATTGCTCCTAGAATAGAGGACACCCCAGCTAAATGTAGGGAGAAGATGGTGAGGTCTACTGATGCTCCTGCGTGGGCTAGGTTTCCAGCTAGTGGGGGGTATACAGTTCAGCCTGTTCCGGCTCCTGCTTCAACTATAGATGATGCTAGAAGAAGGAGGAAAGACGGAGGCAGTAGTCAAAAGCTTATATTGTTTATTCGTGGAAATGCTATATCTGGGGCTCCGATTATTAGGGGGACTAATCAGTTTCCGAAGCCTCCGATTATTATAGGTATAACTATGAAGAAAATTATGACAAATGCATGGGCGGTGACAACTACGTTGTAAATCTGGTCGTCTCCTATTAGGGCGCCCGGTTGTCCAAGCTCAGCTCGGATGAGGATACTCAGGGCTGTTCCTACTATGCCCGCTCAGGCACCGAAGATAAGGTACAGGGTACCGATATCTTTGTGATTGGTAGAAAATAATCATCGGTTAATTAACATAGGTAAGATGGCTGAGTAAAGCATTAGACTGTAAATCTAACCACAGAGGTGTAAGACCTCTTCTTATCAAGCCTTAAAGTGAAAAGTCACGTTGAATTGCAAATTCAAGGTTGTAGATAATAAATTCTACTAAGGCTTCTCCCGCCCCCTTTCTGATAGGCGGGAGAAGTAGATTGAAGCCAGTAAATAGGGTATCTAGCTGTTAACTAGAAATTTATAGGTTTGAGTCCTATCAATCTAGGCGAGGATTTAGCTTAATTAAAGTTGTTGATTTGCATTCAATAGATGTAAGATTTAGTCTTACAATCCTTGAGCAGAAGTTAAACGTAGGGTTTACTTAGGGCTTTGAAGGCTCTTGGACTATTTATCCTAAACTTCTAGCTAACGAGGAGTGTGGTTAGTGGGAGGGTTAATGTGCTTAGGGTGGCAGTGATTGGAAATATAATATTGGTGTTCTTAGTGGGTAGTTGTGAAATTAGTTTGGAGTTATTGTTGGAGGGAAATGTGGTTAGAGCTGTTGAGTAGATAATTCGTGTGTAAAAAAATAAGTTGATAAGGGCTACTATAGCTATAAGTAGGGCTAGGACTGTGGAGTTATTTTTTAGGAGTTCATAGATGATAAATCATTTTGGTAGAAATCCGGTTAAGGGCGGTAAACCTCCTGTGGATATTAAAATGATTGACAGGGTGGGGAGGAGAATGGGTATTTTGTTTCATAGAAGAGACAGAGATGAGATGGAGGTAGATGAGTAAAGATTAATAGCTAGGAGGAGTGGGGTTGTAAGGAGTATATAAACGATAAGGTTAAGTAGTGTTAGGTTGGGGTTGTAGGAGCAGATAGCGATTATTCAGCCTATGTGAGCGATGGATGAATAGGCTATGATTTTGCGTATTTGGGTTTGATTAAGTCCGTTTCATGCTCCTACTAGGATTGAGGTTGTTGCTGACAGTATTAGAATGTTAGGGTCGATTAGGTTGTGGAATTGGTAAAGAATTGATAGGGGGGCTAGCTTTTGTCAAGTAAGTAAGATAAGGCCTGTGTGAGGTTGGATGCCTTGTGTTACTTCAGGTAGTCAGGAGTGGAAAGGTGCTAGGCCTAGTTTAATGGCTAGTGAAATGAAAATTGTGAGTATGGTTAGGTAGTTGGTTTGTGGGAGAATTGTTCAGGTTCCAAGTTGCTTGAAGTTAAGAACAATGGATAATAGGAAAATTATAGAGGCTGTGGCTTGTGTAATAAAATATTTTGACGCTGCTTCTGTGGATCGGGGGTGATGTTTTGAGATTATAAGGGGAATGATAGCTAGAAGATTTATTTCTAGGCCTACTCATATAAGAAACAGGTTACTGCTGGATATAGTAATTATGGGACCTAAGAAAATTGTCAGATAAATAATAATTATGGCTAGGATATTTATTAGTATGGGAAGGGTTTAAACCAACGTTTTCGGGGTATGGGCCCGATAGCTTAATTAGCTGACCTTACTGTTATGTTAGGGCGAAGTGCTTAGGTAGCATTTAGAATTTTGAATTCTAAGGTATAGGTTCAAATCCTATGGTCCTAGAAATAAGAGGGCGTGACCTCTATGATTTACTCTATCAAAGTAACTCTTTTATCAGACATATTTCTAGATGTATGGGGCGACGCTTGCTGAGAATAGTGGGAGTGAGATATGCCAAATGCAAAAGGCTAGTGTGAGTGGAAGAAAATTTTTTCATAGTAGGTGTATCAGCTGGTCATATCGAAATCGTGGGTAGGATGCTCGGATTCATAAGAATAAGGAGGTTAATAGAAGAGTTTTGATAACAAAATTTATAGTAAAGAGTTCAGGGTTTTGTGGGTTGTGAAATGCTCCTAGGAATAGTGTTGCTGATAGGGCGTTTATTATAATAATATTTATATACTCTGCTATGAAGAATAGGGCGAAAGGGCCTGCAGCGTACTCTACGTTGAATCCTGATACTAGCTCTGATTCTCCTTCGGTTAAGTCGAATGGGGCTCGGTTTGTTTCAGCTAGTGTGGAAATAAATCATATTATGGCTAGGGGTCATGTGGGGATGAGCAGTCATAGGGGTTCTTGTGTAAAGATTAGGGATTGCAAGGAGAAAGACCCATTTATTAGTAGGGCTGAGAGGAGAATAATTGCTATGGTTACTTCATATGAGATTGTTTGGGCTACTGCTCGTAGGGCGCCAAATATTGAGTATTTGGAGTTTGATGCCCACCCTGATCATAAGATTGAGTATACGGAGAGGCTTGATGTTGCTAGGATAAATAGTATGCCTATGTTAAGGTTTAGTAGTGGGTGTGGCATAGGCAGGGGAATTCATAATGATAGCGCTAGGAACAGTGATAGAGTGGGGGCTATAATAAATAGGGTTGCTGATGTGTTTAGTGGACGTAGGGGTTCTTTAATGAAGAGTTTTATGGCGTCGGCAAATGGTTGTAGAATTCCATATGGGCCAACAATGTTAGGTCCTTTGCGTAGTTGCATATAGCCTAGGAATTTTCGTTCTAGTAGTGTAAGAAAGGCTATGGCAATGAGAATAGGGATTAGTAGGGATAAAATATTAATTAGATACATTGCTAGGGAGAGGATTTGAACCTCTGGTACTAAGGTTTTAAGTCTTATGCAATTTCCTATCTCTGCCACCCTAGCGTGCCCCTTTTCTAGGGGCATGTGTGACGGATGTATTAAATTAAGATAATTTCATATATTGTTTTAAAGCACTTAAGGTAAGGTGGCTTTATTTCTCTTGTCCTTTCGTACTGGGAGAAATCGTATATAGATAGAAACCGACCTGGATTGCTCCGGTCTGAACTCAGATCACGTAGGACTTTAATCGTTGAACAAACGAACCTTTAATAGCTTCTGCACCATTGGGATGTCCTGATCCAACATCGAGGTCGTAAACCCTAATTGTCGATATGAACTCTTGAATAGGATTGCGCTGTTATCCCTAGGGTAACTTGGTCCGTTGATCAAAAGAATTGGGTCAATTGGATAAAATGTTATTTTGACTTGTGTGTCTAGATTAATATCTTTCGGAGGTTTTTTTGTTCTCCGAGGTCACCCCAACCAAAATTACTAACCCAGTGGTTTGGGTGTTAGTCCAGTAGGTTAATTGTGTATGTACTTAGGTTAGGAAATTTAAGCTCCATAGGGTCTTCTCGTCTTATAATTTAATTTCCGCCTCTTCACGGAAAGGTCAATTTCACTGATTGGGAATAAGAGACAGTTGGGCCCTCGTTTAGCCGTTCATTCTAGTCCCTAATTAAGGAACAAGTGATTATGCTACCTTTGCACGGTCAGGATACCGCGGCCGTTGAACGTTAGTCACTGGGCAGGCAGTGCCTCTAATACTTGAAATGCTAGAGGTGATGTTTTTGGTAAACAGGCGGGGCTCGTGTTTGCCGAGTTCCTTTTATTCCTTTTAATCTTTCCTTATAGCACTCCTGTGTCGGGTTAACATATTAAGTTAAAATAGGGTTTATATTTGTTTATATATTTAGTTATGTTAATTAACAATGGGCATCCGAGTTGTTATAGGCTTGTGCTGGGAGAATAGTGTTCTTGTTACTTATACTAGCATTATCTCTTCTATTAATAAATAGATTGACCCACTTAATATGGCAGAAATTTGTTTTGGATTGAGGAATTAAGTTTTTTGGGGCTTTTGAGCTTGAACGCTTTCTTTGTTGGTGGCTGCTTTTAGGCCAACAATGGTTGTTATACAGACTTATTTACTGCCTGAGGTTGTGTCCATTATCTAAAGAGCTGTCCCTTTTTAGATTATATTTTAAGTTTACATTTAGGTTTGAGGTCCGTATGGTAAGCTTAAAGTTGAACTAAAATTCATTTAGTGGGTAACCAGCTATCACCAAGCTCGGTAGGCTTTTCACCTCTACCCGGAAGTCTTCCCACTATTTTGCTACATAGAGGGGTGCACCCTGATGGTTGCTTTCGGGTAGCTCGTTTGGTTTCGGGGTTTCTAGCTTAAGGTCTCTTAGTTAGTAGTGTTCTAGCTAATCCATTATGCAAAAGGTACAAGTTTTAATCTTTGCTTATTAGTACTTTTATTGTAATTATTTCATCTTTCCCTTGCGGTACTTTCTCTATAGCTCCTGTTGAAAGTTTCTTTCGCCAATACTTCAGTGTATGAATGGTTTAGTTTATATAATAAAATAGTTCAGTAAGTTAGGCATAGGGCTAGGGTTGGTTCATAACGTTCATACTGTGAATTCTTCTGGGCGTAGGCCAGGTGCTTTGTGAAATAAGCTACGTTATGGTTGTTCCAAGCACACCTTCCAGTATGCTTACCGTGTTACGACTTACCTCCTCTAATAAATTTGTTAGATGGCTTTATGTACATGGTTTTCTATTTATTTAGTTTGAAGAGGGTGACGGGCGGTGTGTGCGTACTCCATTGCTCCATTCAATTAAGCACTCTATTCTTAATTTACTACTAAATCCTCCTTCGTTCTTTAGTTTCATAAAGAGTATCGTGAGTATTCTTTGAAGAAAATGTAGCCCATTGCTTTCCATTTCATGGGCTACACCTTGACCTAACGTTTTTATGGTTATATCCTCTTGCTTACTTGTGTTCTTTTTTAAGGTTTGCTGAAGATGGCGGTATATAGGCTGAATTAGCAAGAAATGGTAAGGTGTAGCGGGGTTTATCGATTATAGAACAGGCTCCTCTAGGTGGATATAGAGTACCGCCAAGTCCTTTGAGTTTTAAGCTGTGGCCAGTAGTTCTCGGGCAAATAATTTTGTTATTTAATTATTGAAGTTTAGGGCTAAGCATAGTGGGGTATCTAATCCCAGTTTGGGTCTTAGCTATCGTGCATTGAGAGTACTAGAATTACTTTCGTCATTGATTTTAATAGTAATGATGAATTTTCACATATTAATTAATTTTTAATTCTATTGGTGATAGTCTTATATGCACGTTTTACGCCGATAAATAATTAATTTGGGTTAATCGTATGACCGCGGTGGCTGGCACGAAATTTACCAACCCTTAGAGGTATAGCTTAGTCAAACTTTCGTTTATTGCTTAATTTTTATCACTGCTGGGTCCCGTGGGGGTGTGGCTTGGCAAGGCGTCTTTAGCTATAGCGATAATGTACTTGATGCCCTCTCCTTGGAATTTAGATAAATTCTGGGGGATTTGACACTGGTGTAGGGATTTTTGCATGTGTAATCTTACCTCCAACTAATTATAAGGCTAGGACCAAACCTATCTGTTTATGGGATTAAGCAATCCATCTAAGCATTTTCAGTGCTTTGCTTTATTATAAGCTACATTAAC